ATTTATTGTATATTACAATCTTATAATATTATTATTTATTATATATAATTCGAAATAATTTCATATTTAATTAATAAAAAATTTTATTTTGAATTCTCTTCTAATTCTAAATTAACGGAATGGTTAGTTATAGCCATTTTATTAGTTTTAGTTATGGCTATTAATTTTATTTAAAATTAATAATACTCAAATCTTCCTTTTCGTTTTTTTGTTATGTTATAATGTTATAGAAGGCCTGCCCTAAGAATAACATGAAAGATAAAAGCGCAATCCAGATCATAATGAAACACTCCTCTGGTTTCATTCGGAAAGGTGAAAACTAAGACGAAAAAAAAAAAAGAATCGACCGTTCAAGTATTTAAAATTGCACGCTAAAAATGGTAGAAATAGGGGCATATATAAGTATAATAAATATATATTATATTATACTATAATATATATGTTATGCGATCTATATTGAATTGATGATATAGAAATGATAGAATCATTTCTGATTGGACCAAATACGGGTCTTCGATAGAGATGAAAGAAAATATACAAGAAATCAAATAGTAGAAAACACTTTTCAATATAGGAACCTGTATCTAATGAATTCAACCGGTCCAGCATAATAGAAATGAAAGAAAAGGGGGGGGCGGCATCATGATGTGATCTTAATCACATCAAAAAAAAGAGGGGATATGGCGAAATTGGTAGACGCTACGGACTTAATTGGATTGAGCCTTGGTATGGAAACCTACCAAGTGAGAACTTTCAAATTCAGAGAAACCCTGGAATTAAAAATGGGCAATCCTGAGCCAAATCCTGTTTTATGAAAATAAACAAGGGTTTCATAAACCGAAAATAAAAAAGGATAGGTGCAGAGACTCAATGGAAGCTGTTCTAACAAATGGAGTTGGCTGCATTGTGTTAGTAAAGGAATCCTTCCATCGAAACTTCAGAAAGGATGAAGGATAAACCTATATACATACGTATAGTACTGAAATACTATCTCAAAATGATTAATGACGACCCAAATCTGTATTTTTTTATATTTATATGAAAAATGAAAGACTTGTTGTGAATCGATTCAAAATTGAAAAAAGAATCGAATATTCATTGATCAAACCATTCACTCCACCGTAGTCTGATAGATCTTTTTAATAATTGATTAATCGGACGAGAATAAAGATAGAGTCCCATTATACATGTTAATATCGACAACAATGAAATTTATAGTAAGAGGAAAATCCGTCGACTTTAGAAATCGTGAGGGTTCAAGTCCCTCTATCCCCAAAACGACCCGGTTGACTCCCTAATTATTTATTTTCATTTTATCATTTTGTTAGCGATTCAAATCAAAATTCGTTATATTTATCATTCATTCTCATTCTACTCTTTTCTTTCACAAATGGATCTGAGCGAAATTTTTTTTCTTATCACAAGACTTGTGTGTGATATATATGATACGAGTACAGTCCAAATGATTTGAGCAAGGAATCCATTAAATTTGAATAATTAACAATACATATCATTACTTGTACTGTACTGAAACTTTGAAAATTTATTTTTGAAGATCCACGAAATTCTATTAGATCCTGTATAATACTTTGTAATACTTTTTCGTTTTTCTAATTGACTAATTGACATAGACCCAAGTCCTATATTAAAATAAAATGAGGATGATGCGTCGTGAATGGTCGGGATAGCTCAGCTGGTAGAGCAGAGGACTGAAAATCCTCGTGTCACCAGTTCAAATCTGGTTCCTGGCACATGAGTAATTTGTATGAGTATATATTCTCAAAATTAATTGATATGGGTCGGCATACGTATTCATTAATAGTATAAATCATGATACATATTTATCCATCTAAATGTCGGAGATATACCCCTTATATATATCATATGTATATAAAGTATACAAAAGAATTCCATTTTGTTTCCTCTTGTTTTTTTATTTGTCCATACCGTGTCTCCTTTTGTTCAAAAAAAACGTTAATACTTTATACATATTCGAAAGGCTAAATTAGTTAAGTTAGTTGAAAGAGAAAAAGTATAGTCTAGAGGAGTTGAGGGATGGGAATAGCCAAAGTTCATTTCAGATACAGTACAAATAGAATATGATCCTCTTTCATTTCCTTCTATATTTTTTTCATATTCTATTTCTTCATTTCCTCCTATGTTACTTTCTATAGCCCATCTAAGTGATGTGCGCGGTACATAGTTCATAATGCGGAACTCTTTTAGTTTCATCCTAGTGGCTCGGCTCATTCGAAAAAGTATCTTCAAAATTTGAGAATCTCAATGAATCCTCTAATTTTTTTTTAGTATTTATTTTATTTAGCCCACCCAATAACTAAAAAAAAAAAAAATATGTGAATGAAACTTCAATTACTATGTTTGATCTCGAAGAGAATGTACAAAAATTCTTTGAATATCTGGAGTTGTAGAAGTGAAGATTCGTTTCTGATTATTCAATGAGCATCTTGTATTTCATAAAAATTAGGGGCAATATAATCCT